TTTTATTTTTTTTTTAAATATTCATTGATTAATTTTAAATTTAAATAAAAAGGATATAATATAGTTTTAAAAGTTGGTTCTTTAAAAAAAATACCTGTTTTTATTTTTTTATTTCTATTAAATTTTTTATAAAAATATGGATATTTATTATTTTTTTGATTAAATTGTTGTTTATTAAATTTATTATTTTTTTGAAAATTTTTTTTATTTTTTTGCATATTTATTTAATAATATGAATAACATCACCTTTTTGTAATATAAAATTAGGTTTACTTATAATTTTATTATTAACTTTAATTTTTTTATGATTAATTAATTGTTTTGCTTTAAAAATTGTTTTAACTAATTTTAATCTTACAAGATTTATATCTAAACGACTTTCTAATAAAATAACAAATTTTTTAAATATATTTATTTTATTATTTTTTTTTGAAAATTTTTTAAATATATTTTTTAATTGATATTCATGAATACATCCATAAAAATTTCGAAATTGTTGTTTTTCAAATAATCTTTTTTGAAAAAATTTTTTCCGTTTTTCAGGTTTTATTTCTTTTCTATATCTTAATTTTTTTTTAAATAAATTCCATTTTTTTGAGTTTAATTTTAATAAGTTTAAATTTTTATGTATGTTTTTATTATTTTGAAAACATATTTTATTTCTTGGTTTTAATTTATTCATATTATTTATTAAAATATTTTACGTAATAAATACATTAAAGTATATATTGATTGAATATTTTTAGAATTTGTTACAATAGGATAATCTATATTTTTAATTATTTGACTTGTATTTATTAATGAAATAGTAGGTATTTTTAAAATAGAAAGTTCTTGATTTAAAAAAGTATCTTTTATTGAACTTTTAATTATTAAAATTAATTTTATTTCATTTTCTTTAAGTAAATAATTAATTACTTTATTAAATGTTGTGTTCATTATTTTATTAGTAATTAAACCATTTATCCATTCTTTATTAAAAAAAATAATATTTGGATTTTTTTTTACAAATGATGTATTTAATAAAAATTGAACTTCATTATTATTTCCTATTATTAAAATTTTTTCATTTTTTTGTAATATATATTTTATTAATTTAAAAATACGTTTTAAAAAAAATGACACATCTTTTAAATTAATTATAGTATAATCATGTCTACTTCCATATATAAAAGGTAATATTTCTTTATTTGTATAAACTAATGATTCTCCATACATATTTTTTGATTTAAATAATAAATTTAATAATATATTATTATTTTTTTTTTTATTTTTTTGTATCATATTTAATTAATTATTTCTTACTTTTTTTTCCTTCTTTTTGTAAAATTTTTTCATTTTTTAATAATAAACCTTTTCCTTTATAGGGTTCAGGTTTTTTATGATTTCTAATATAATGTACAAATTGATTTAAAAAAATATAATCTATACTACTAAAAATTAAAATATTTGTTTGATTAATAATTTCAATATTTGATGGAATTGGGATTATAATATTATGACTAAATCCTAATTTTAAAATTAAATTATTATTTTCAATAAAAGCTTTAAAACCAATACCTTTTAAAAGTAAACTAATTTTAAAACCTTGTAAAACACCTTTTATCTTTATTTTAATTAATTTATTATATAAATTTAAAATACTTTTTTTATTTTTATTTATATTAATATTTAGTAATAATTTATTTTTTTTTATAAAAAAATATATATTATCAATAAATGTTAAAGATAATGAACCTAAAGATGTTTTAAAAAAAATTGTTTTATCTTTACTAGAAATTTTTATATTTTTTTGAAAAAAAAAAGTTTTATCTATAAAAAAAAGTTGAATATTGCCTAAAGGACTTTTAAAAAAATTTTTATTTTTTAATTTAATATTTTTTTTTATAATTTTAATCATAATTTTTATTTTAAAAAATTTTACAAATTAATTCACCACCTACATTTAATTTTTTAGCTTGTAAATCTGTTAAAATACCTATAGATGTTGAAATAATATAAAATCCTGTTTTTTTTTTATATAAATCCTTATTTGTTATATATAAACGTTTTCCTGGTTTAGATAAACGTTTTATATCTGTAATAACTGCTTTATTTTTTCTGTATTTCAAGTAAATATCTAATTGATTTTTTGAGTTTATTTTATAACTTTTTATAAAACCTTCTTTAACTAAAATATTTAAAATATTTATACTTTGTTTTGATTTTTGTTGTATTATTTTTGATTTTTTTGCTAAGTAACCGTTTTTTATTTTTGAAAATAAATTTGAAAGAGTATCTGTTATAATCATAATAAAATTTACCAACTATATTTTGAAACACCGGGTAAAAATCCTTTTGATGCTAATTTACGTAATTGAATTCTAGAAATTTTAAATAAACGATAAACACTTTTAGAACGTCCTGTTAAAACACATAAATTTTTAATTCGAGTAATTGATGAATTTTGATGAAAAAAAAACCATTTTTGTTGTAATTTCCATCTTAAATCTTTTTCAATATTTAAATTTTTTGAAAGAATTTTTAACGTTAATCTATTTTTTTCAAAATTTTTAAATAAATAACGTTGTTTAATATTTTTTTTAATTTTTTTTTGCATAAAATTATATAATAAATGTGGAGATAATCGGATTCGAACCGATAACCTTATATTTGCAAAACATACTTTCTACCAGTTGAAATATATCCCCTAATAAGTGTATTGGGACTTGAACCCAAGACCATCGGATTAAAAGTCCGGTGCTCTACCAACTGAGCTATACACTTATTTTTAAGTTAATTAAAAAATTAATTAACTGTTATAAAAATTTTTTTAAAAAATAAAAATTTTTGATTTAAAAAACTATTAATTTTTTGTTTTAATAAAGTATTAAAAATAGGAGTTTCATGGATTTTAATTTCTTGATTTTTTTTATAAATTGATAATTTTTTATTAAAAAATAATTCAAAATTATAACAAAAGGTTTTATAAGAATTATTAAAAAAAAAAATAATATTATTTTTTTCAAAATTAATTTGATTTTTTTTTTTATTATCAAAAATTATTTTTTTTTTTCTAAATTTTAAATTATAACAAATTTTAGGTAAAAAAAAATAAGTAACAAAAAAATAAAAATTAAAAAAAAAAAATAAAAACCATGAAACTTGATTAAAAAATGAAAATTGATCGAATTGTGGCATAATTTATTTTAAAAATTTTATTTCTTCAACATATATTTTTCTTGAAAGAACACTTTTAATTTTATTTTAAACTATTATGTTGTATTTTTTGATTTTGAATAATAGTTTGAATATATGAAAGTCTTGAAAATTCTTTTTTTGACTTTTTAAATAAATTTAAATTATTAATATTATTAATTTTAAAGTTTAAATATTTTAATTTATAACAATTAATTAATCGTGTAGAATTAATTCTTTTTTTATAAAAAGTTTTTTTATTATATTTATTAAAATAAAATTTTTTTTTAAAATTTAAAGCATTATTTAAATTAATAGGTTTCATAGAAAAAACAAAACCTAAAATTGAAATAAAAATTTTTTTATTATTCCAATTACCACCTAATAAACGACCTTTTATTGAATTATTTTTGTTTTTTAATATATATTGAAACATTATTTTATTAAATTGATGTAATATATTATAAGTTAAATCATAATTAAATAATATAATATTTTCATATTTTATATCAATTGTTGAAATTTCATCTATTTTTATTAAAGTAAAAGGTAAATAAATATTTTCATAATTATTAAATTCAATTACATAAGATTCTAAATTTACATTATTATATAAAATTTGATTTTCAAATAAAATATTTTTTAATTTAAATTTTTTATTTTTTAAATAATTATTGTTTAAAAATTGTTGATAATTTAGTAAATTATTAATTTTTTGTTTTTTTAATTTTTTCATTTAAAATAAAAATTTTTTAATTAGGCTTAGTAGGACTTGAACCTACAACTATACCGTTATGAGCGGTATGCTCTAACCAATTAAACTATAAGCCTTATTATTTATAAATAAATTTTGTTTTAACTGGTAATTTATTTGAACCGGCTTTTAAAACTTTTTTTGCATTTTCCAATGAAATACCACTAATTTCATATAAAATTTGTCCTTTTTTAACTTTAGCTACCCAAAAAGAAACAGCACCTTTTCCTTTACCCATACGATTTTCTGTAGGTTTTGCTGTAACAGGTATATCAGGAAAAACTCTTATCCAAAGAAATCCTAATCGTTTCATTTTTCGAATAATTATCCTACGAGTTGCTTCTATTTGTCTTGAAGTTAAACGAGTTTCTTCTAAAACCTTAATTGCATATTTACCATAAATAATATTATTACCTTTTGTTGTCTTTCCTACAAGTTTACCTTTAAATTGTTTTTTATATTTAGTTTTTTTTGGAAATAACATAATTAAGATTTTTTAATTTTTTTAATTTTTTGTTTTTTTAAAAAATTAGAATTTAATGTTCTTTGTATAGGTTTAAAAAAAATCCATAATTTAATACTACAGATACCTGATGGAGTTTTAAATTCATTAAAATGATATTTAATATCATATTCTAAAGTATTTAGAGGTATTTTTCCCTTTTGAAAAGTCATTTTTTTTTTACGTTTTGATTTATTTAAACGACCTTTAAATTGTAAACGATATCCAACAAAATTAGAAAACATTTTAAAAAATTCTTGAAGCATATTATCAATATTATTGATAAATTTTTTATGTGTTTTTTTTCTTTCTAATGTTTGTTTAATATAAAATGTTATAATATTAATATTCTTAGTATAAAAAGCATAACTAAAATTATAAATCATTTTTTTAACATTTTTATTAATTCTATTTTTTTTTTTTATTTTATCAAAAATTTTTTTTAAATTTTTTCGTAATTGAATAAATTCAAAAAATTGTACATTTTTAATAAATAATTTAATATTATTATTAGGATAATATAAATTTAAATGAGTTATAATTTTATTATAAGATAATTTATAATATTTTTTTGCATTTTTTTGTATATAAATATATACATTAATATTATTAGATATTTTTATTATATTTATATCTATTAATTTTAAATTTTTATAATTAAAAATATTTTGAAAATATTTTTTAATTTCTAAATCAAAATGTAATAAATTTGAATATTCATTATTATTAACAATCCATTTTGAACTCCAATTTTTTTTTTTATTTAATCTTAAACTAATTGGTATAATTTTTTGACCCATAATTTATTTTTTTTTTTTATATATATGTTTTTTTCGTGTATTAATAAATTCACCAAATTTAAAGCCAATCATTTTATCATTTATTTCTAAATTAATAAATATTTTACCATTATAGACACTTACAGAATGATTACTATATTCGGGTAATATTATTAAATTTTTATTAGTTATTTTCATCCATTGTTTTTTTTTTAATAAATTAACTTTAAAAAATGGACCTTTATATTTACTTCTAGACATAATTTATTGAATAATTAATTTTTTTTTTTTCTTACGTGTAGGTTTTCCTTTAGTTATTTTACCTTGAGGTGTTACAGAAGGTCGTCCACCACTCGTTTTACCTTCACCACCACCATGTGGGTGGTCCACAGGATTTTTTGCTACCCCACGTACAGAAGGTCTTCTATTTAACCAACGTGAACGTCCAGCTTTTCCTAATTTAATTTTTTTATGATTAATATTAGATACTACACCTAAGGTAGCATAACAAGTTAATAAGATTAATTTTAATTCTCCAGAATTTAATCGAATTCTAGCATATTTATTATTAATTTTTTGAATTAATTGCGCAGATGTACCCGCACTTCTTATTAATTTTCCTCTTGATTGGGGATATAAACTAATATTATGTATTAAACTACCAATAGGTATATTTTGTAATGGTAATGCATTACCAACTTTTAATTCAGCATCTGATGAACTTTTTATATATTGATTAATTTTTAAACCTTCAGGCGCTAAAATTAAAAATGATTTAGAATCATTTTTAATATAAGCAATATTAGCTGAACGATTAGGATCATATAAAATTTTAATAACATAACCTTCTATATTTTTAGATCTATTAAAATTAATTATTCTATATAAACGTTTATGTCCACCTCCTCTATGTCTTACGGTTATTTTACCTTGATTATTTTTACCATTAGCACGTTGAAAACCTTTTGTTAAAGATTTAATTTTAAAAATTCGAGTTAAATTATTTTTTTTTAATAAAAATGTTTGACGTTGTGATGGTGTTATGGGATTTATTTTTTTTTCTATCATTTTATATGGTATATAGATAAAATCTATTATGTTATATATTTTTAATAAAACAATTTCAGATTCAAAAAGTATTTTATATTCATTAACTGTATTATATGGTATTAATGAATTTCAATCTAAGAAAATTTGTAAAAATATAGGAATTAATCCTCAAATCACCCTTAATAAACTTAAAAACAACCACGTAAACCGACTTATTAATTATATTAATAAAAATTTAAAAGTTGAACAACTTTTAAAAAAATTAAAAACTGAAAGATTAAATGAATTAGTAGAAATTAAAAGTAATCGTGGAATTAGACAAAGTCAAGGATTACCTGTTAGAGGGCAACGTACACATACAAATGCAAAAACGTCTAAAAAATTAAAAAAAATTTTTATTCAAAAACGTATTTCACGTAATAAACGCCCATTTAAGGTACAGAAAAAAAAAAAAAAATAAAATTATTATTCTATGAATAACAATAAATTTAAATATAATTTTAGAAATAAATATAAAATAAAAAAAAATTTAAAAAAAAAAAATCCTTTAATTTTAGCTAATTTACATATAACTGCTAGTTTAAAAAATACTATTATAAGTTTAACTACTTATAAAGGTAATCTTTTAAAACAATGGTCTACAAAATCATTAAAAAAAACAAGATTTAAAAAAAATACACCATATAATGTTCAATTAATTGTTTATAAAATTAATAAATATCTTCAATTAAAAAAAATAAAAAAATTAAAAGTTTATTTACATGGTACAGGTTTAGGTCGATATAATGTGTTAAGAAATTTAAAAAGAAATTTTAAAGTAAGATATCTTTTAGATAAAACAACAAAACCTTTTAATGGTTGTAGATTAAAAAAACAAAAACGACGTTAATTTTAACTTTTTAAAAATGGATAGGTGATCGAGTGGTTTAAGGTGTCAGTCTTGAAAACTGAAGTATGTAATAATACCGTGGGTTCAAATCCCACTCTATCCTTTAATTTTTAAAAGCTAGAGACGGATTCGAACCGTCATTAAAGGATTTGCAGTCCTTTACATTACCATTATGTTATCTAGCCAAAAATTAAATTTTAATATATGAAAAAAAATAAAAAATTTTTTACCTATAAAAATAAAATTATTTTAACAAATGGATCTTCTTTAAAAATAACATCTATTAAGTATTTAAAAAACTATCAATTAGATTTAAAAATTTTTAAAGAAAAAAAAATTATTACCGATACAAATTTAAATAAAAGTAAATTAAATTTTATAAAAAAAATAATTTAATTTATATTATATTTATTTAAATATATTAAAATATATATAAAAATTTCAAAAATTAATATAAAAAATAAATAAATAAATAAAAAATTAAATATATCTGGTGGTGTAATTAAAGCACTTAATAATATTATTTTTAAATAAAAAAATTTTCTTAAATTAATAATATTTTTTAATTTAAAATAATTATTAAAAATTAAAAAAAATAAGAAAAAAAAATAAATAAATATTATAAATATATAAATAAATGATGAAAAAATAAAATCAAAATAATTGTTAATTTTTGGTTCAAAATAAATGGTTAAAATATATAAATTAGAAAAATTTAAATTTAATAAAAAATTCCAAATATGTGGAATAATATTTGTAAAAATTAAATTTATTATAAAAAAATTAAATATAATAAAAAAAATATAAAATTTTATAAAAATAAAATTTTCAAATTTATATAAACCTTTTGATAAAAAAAACCAAGTTAATAAAATACTTAATTGAATTGTTATAAAAATTGAAATAAAAATTGCTATTAAAAGATTAGTAATAAAAATTTCAGTAATATTTGTAAAGATAAAATATTTTAACATATTTTTATTAAGTAAATTAGTAACTAATAAATATATTAATTGATCTGAAAAATAATATGAAATTAGAAAAAGATAAAAAAAAGTAATTAAAAGTATAATAAAATTATATTTTAATTCAAATAAATGTAATTGTAAATAAGTTATTATTTTATTTTTTTTCATATATTTAAAAAATAATATATTAGCCTACTTGGTGAAATTGGTAAACACGATAGATTTAAAATCTGTTCCCATTCAAGGGTTATTGGTTCAAGTCCAATAGTAGGTATTTATTTATTATCAAAGTGGTGAAATTGGTAAACACGTTACACTTAGGATGTAAAGCTTAAAAGCATTAAGGGTTCAAGTCCCTTCTTTGATAATTCCTATAAGGATATATTTTATATATAAAAAAATATATTTTAAAAAAAATCTATCTTTTTAGTGAAAATAAATTTACATTATATTTAATTTTTTTTTATCATACTAATGATTACTATATATATTAACAATATAAAATTAAAAGTTAATAAAAATTTAACAGTATTACAAGCTTGTAATAATTTTAAAATTGAAATTCCTAAATTTTGTTTTCAAGAAAATTTACAAATTGCGGGAAATTGTAGAATGTGTTTAGTTGAGATTGAAAATTCACCTAAACCTGTAGCCTCTTGTGCTATGCCTTTAATGCCTAATATGAAAATATTTACTGATACACCTTTAGTACAAAAAGCACGCGAAAGTGTATTAGAATTTCTTTTAATAAATCATCCTTTAGATTGTCCTATTTGTGATCAAGCTTCTGAATGTGATTTACAAGATCAAACTATGATTTTTGGTTCTGATCGTAGTCGTTTTTTTTTTAAAAAACGCGGTGTAGAGGATAAATATTGTGGTCCTTTTATTAAAACAATTATGACTAGATGTATTCATTGTACACGTTGTGTTCGTTTTGCGAATGAAATTTGTGGAATTGATGATTTAGGAACTACGGGTCGTGGTAATAAAACAGAAATTAATTTTTATTATCCAAAAATTTTTAATTCCGAATTTTCTGGTAATTTGGTTGATTTATGTCCCGTAGGGGCTTTAACTTCAAAACCTTATACATTTAAAGCACGTTCATGGGAATTAAAAAAAAAAGAAGGTGTTGATATTTTAGATAGTATTGGTTCAAATATTAAAATTGATATTTTTAATAATGAAATTGTACGTATTTTACCTAAAACTAATTTTAATATTAATAAAGAATGGATATCAAATAAAACAAGATATTTTTTTGATAGTTTAAAATATCAACGATTAAAATATCCTTTATTAAAAGATAGTGAAAATAATTTTCAGAAAATTTCTTGGCTAGATGCTTTAAATATAATTAATGAAAAATTAATAACTACAGATAGTTCAGAAATTCAAAGTATTGTAGGTGATTTAACTGATTTAGAATCACTTTTTTTATTAAAAAAAAATTTAAATAAATTAGGAATTTCAAATATAAATTATGAACGTTTTTTAAATAATCAAGATTTTAAAATTAATTCAGATTTAACTTCAAATTTTCTATTTAATAATACTTTAAAATCAATTGAAGAATCAGATCTTTGTTTAATAATTGGTAGTGATATTCGTAAAGAAGGTTCTATTTTAAATATTCATTTAATTAATCGTTTACGAAAAGGAAATTTTAAAGTAAGTTATATAGGTAATAAAATCAATTTTACCTATCCAATAGAACATTTAGGATTAACTTTTAAAACATTAATAAATATTATATTAGGAAAACATTCATTTTGTAAAGATTTAAAAAAAGCTAAAAAACCTTTAATTATTGTAGGTGAAAATATTATAAATCAAAAAAATGGTTTTTTTTTTCTATCTAAATTAAAAAATTTATCATTTTTAAATAATAATATTAATTTTTTTAATTCACAAACTTCTTTAATTAATTTTTTTGAAATTACTTTTTCAAAATCACAAAATTCATTATTAAATAATTCAAAATTATATTATTTATTTAATACAAATTTACAAAATAAATTAAAAATTTCTAAAAATACTTTTATTATTTATCAAGGACATCATTTTACTAAAGATGCACAAAATTCAAATTTGATTTTACCTGGATTAACTTTTTTAGAAAAAAAAGGAATGTATATTAATTTAGAAGGATTTATTCAAAAAAATGAACAAATTTTAAATTTAAATACTGAACAACGTAAAGATTCTATAATTTATAGAAATATTTATAAATTTTTAATAAATAAAAATCAATCAAAATTAGATTCATTTTTTAAAATTACAGATATTTTACCATATTTATTAAAAAAAAAATTAAAAATTATAAATAATTTTAATTTTAATAAAAAACATTTAAAAATTAATATTAATTTTTTAGATTCATTAATTAAAAATAATTATTATACTAATATATTAGAACAATATTCAAAAATTTTAATTAATTCTAATAAAATTATTAAAAATCAATCAAAATCATTATGATATACACAATTTTAAAATTTTTAATTTTAGTATTACCTTTATTAATTGCTGTGGCTTATTTTACTTTAGTTGAACGTAAAGTATTAGCTTCTATTCAAAGAAGAAGAGGACCTAATGTTGTAGGTACTTTTGGATTATTACAACCATTAGCTGATGGTCTTAAATTATTTGTAAAAGAAACAGTTTTACCCAGTAATGCTGATGTAATTTTATTTATATTTGCCCCAATTTTAGCTTTTTTTTTAAGTTTATTAAGTTGGACTGTAATACCTTTAGGATTTGGTATGTTTTTTACTGAATTAAATATAGGTATTTTATATTTATTAGCAATTTCATCATTAGGTGTTTATGGTATTATTATTGGAGGTTGGTCAAGTAACTCAAAATATTCATTTTTAGGTGCATTAAGATCAACTGCACAAATGATTTCATATGAATTAACTATTGGATTTTCAATTCTTTCAGTTATTGTTTGTGCTAAATCGTTAAATTTAATTTCTATTGTTTTAGCACAAAAAACTGTTTGGTATTGTTTCCCTCTTTTTCCTATTTTTTTAATTTTTTTTATATCTTGTTTAGCAGAAACAAATAGACACCCATTTGATTTACCTGAAGCTGAAGCTGAATTAGTTTCTGGTTATAATGTTGAATATTCGGCAATGGGTTTTGCATTATTTTTTTTAGGTGAATATGCAAATATGTTATTAATGAGTAGTTTAACTACTATTTTATTTTTAGGTGGATGGTTAGCGCCTTTTCCTTTTAGTATTAAATTCATTAATTTCCTACCAGGATCTTTTTGGTTTAGTATTAAAGTATGTTTTTTTGTTGTTTTATTTGTAGTAGCTAGAGCTGTTTTACCTAGATATCGTTATGATCAATTAATGCGTTTAGGTTGGAAAGTATTTTTACCTTTTACATTAAGTTGGTTTTTATATACTGCAGGTATTTTAATAAGTTTTAATTGGTTAATTTAATTATGAGTATTTTAAATCATTTTATTTTTACTTTTTTTTTATTTTGTCTAGGATTATTTGGTATAATTTTAAATAGACAAAATATTATAATTATTTTAATGTCTATTGAATTATTATTATTATCAATTAATTTAAATTTTATTTATTTTGCAGTTTTAATTGATGATATAATAGGACAAGTTTTTTCATTATTAATTTTAACAGTAGCAGCAGCAGAATCTGCTATTGGATTAGCTATTATGATTGTTTTCTTTAAATTATACGGCGATATTTCAATTTATAAAATCAATTTATTATCATTATAAATAAATAATAAAATTTAATAATTAATTATTAAATTTTATTATTTAAGTTAAAAGAGATTTTTTTAACTCTTTTAATATATATATGTAAATATTTTTTTTTTATTTATATAAAACTATTTACAACCTCTTGGACTCGAACCAAGATTTTAAAGCTTAGAAGGCTAATACTCTACCAATTAAGTTAAGGTTGTTTTAGTTTTATATTTAAACAAATTTATGTGAATGTACATTAAAAATAGCTTTTAATGAATTTCTTGAAAGTTGTTTATAAATATTTTGTTTAAAATTTTTTTTTTTTTCTTTTTTAGTTAAAGTTACTGCACCTATTAAAGCAATTAATAAGATAATACCTGCTACTAAAAAAAAAAAAGCATAATAACTGTATAAAATTTGACCTATTGTTTCAATATTTGTAATAGTATCTAATTGATTAATAAAATTTTTTAAAAAAGGTTTTACATCAACAAATATCTCAAAAGTACCTTTTATACTATCTCTAAAAAAAAATAAAGTATTTACTTCTTGATTAAAAAAAGAATTATTTACTAAATGATAATATGATGTAAAAACTTTGCTAAACATAACAAATGTTTCTAAAAAAAAAATAAAACTAATTAAAAAAATAATCGGTAAATATCCGAAATTATTATTTATTTTATTTTTATCAATTAAAACATTAACATCTAACATCATAATAACAAATAAAAATAATACAGTAATGGCTCCTACATAAATAATAATTAACATTATTGATAAAAATTCAACTTCTGAAATTAATAATAATCCGGTTGAATTTGTAAAAACTAATATTAAAAAAAATGCAGAATATATTGTATTTGTAGAATATATTACAAATATAGCTGAAGTTAAAGCTATAGTTGAAAAAGTATAAAAAAAAATTGTTTCAAAATCCATAATATATATAATTTTATCTTAAAAGATATACATTTTATTATTTTTATTTAATTAATAAAAAAATAAATAAAAATAATAAAATAGTAATAACATTAAAATAATAAAGAATAGAAAAAAAAATAATATTTATTAAAAAAATAGTACTAATTAACATTAATAAAGAATAATGATAAATATAACCAGTTTGTAATAAAATTATTTGCTGACTTAAAAAAGCAAAAATTGTTGTTAAACCATAAGGACCACACATTTCAATTAATCCTTTATCAATCATTTTATATGTAAAATTATAACCTATTTTTAAAATATATTGGTTAATAAATTCATAATAAATTTTATCAAAATACCATTTTCTATTTAAAAAATTATAAAAATAAAGACCATATTCTGAAATTTTTAAATTATATAAAAATTTAAATTTAAAAAAATATAAATAAAATGCACCAAATAAACCACAAAAACTTAAAATAACTGGTAATAATTTAAAAAATGTTGGTAAAAATTCAGCATCAATCATTTGATTATTTAATGGATTTATATAAATAGAATTATTCCAAAAATTAGAACCTAATCCAACAAACATATCTTTAGAAATATAACCAATAAAAATACTACCAAAAGCTAATAATCCTAAAGGAATTCCCATTTCTAATGGTACATCATGTGCATTTTTAATAATATTTTTATATGCATTTGTTTCACTTAAAAAAGCAAAAAATAATAAACGAGTTGAATAAAAAGCTGTAAAAAAAGCACCAATAGTACCTAACCAGTAAGCAAAATGACCTGTTTCACTAAAACTTGCAAAAGCTACTTCTAATATTAAATCTTTAGAATAAAATCCTGTTAAAAAAGGGAAACCCATTAATGATAATGAACCTATTAAAAACATAATATAAGTAAAAGGTAATATACGTCTCAAACCTCCCATTTTTCTAATATCTTGCTCATCACCCATAGCATGAATTACTGCACCTGAACATAAGAATAATAATGCCTTAAAATAGGCATGGTTAGATAAATGAAAAATAGCTAACGGATAATTTGATAATCCACAAGCAAAAAACATATAACCTAATTGACTACAAGTAGAATAAGCAACTATTTTTTTAAAATCATTTTGTACTAATCCAACAGTACTTGCAAAAAAAGCTGTTGAAGCACCTATAACAGTAATAACTTTTAAAGAAAACATTGAATATTCAAACATAGGTGAACATCTTGCTGTTAAGTATACACCTGCAGTTACCATGGTAGCTGCATGAATTAAAGCAGAAACTGGTGTAGGACCTTCCATTGCATCAGGTAACCATAAATGTAAAAAAATTTGAGCAGATTTACCCATAGCACCTATAAAAATTAAAATACATGCTACATCAATAATACTTAAAATATAATTAAAGAAAATAAATTTAAAATCTTTAACTATAGAAATAGCTGCAAATGTACTAAAATATTCGATAGTTCTAATATTATAAAAAATTGTTAATACACCTAATAATAATATTAAGTCACTAATTCTATTTACTAACATAGCTTTAATTGCAGCTTTATTAGCTTGTAAACGTGTAAACCAAAAATTAATTAATAAATAAGAACAAAAACCAACACCTTCCCATCCAACAAACATTTGCATAAAATTATCACCAGTAACTAAAATAATCATAAAAAAAGTAAATAATGATAAATAAGACATAAATCTAGATAAATGTGGATCATGTGCCATATATTGTGAAGAATATAAATGAACTAATGTTGAAATACTTGTTACAACAACAAGCATAATCATAGTTAAACTATCAAATAAAAAACACCAATTACAATTAAATAAACCACTATTAATCCAATTTGAAATATAAATAATGTATTCATATTCATTTGTAATTGAATTATAAATAATAATTAATGAAAAAAGACAACTTAAAAAAGTTGTTAATGTAGTTATAAATACAGAACCTTTACGTCCAATATAAAAACCAAATAGTCCAGCTGCTACTGAACCTAAAAAAGGTAAAAAAATTAAAGTTAATAATAACATATTAGAATAACATAATAGAATAATATATTTATATATATATCTTCTTAAAGAATAAATTTATATAAAAATTTTATATTTAATAATATTTTTATTTAATTGATTTATTTATATTTAAATATTTATTTAATAAAGATAAATTTTTTAATAAAGTATGTCCTCTTTTCAGAGCTAAAATTGGATAATATTCATATAATATTTTTTCTGCTTGAGCATACCCACTTTCTACACATACATTAAATAAATGTTCTTCAGGTGTTAATAACTTTTTATTTTTTATAGGTAATTTCATATTTGTTATAAAATTATTTTCTTTTATTAAATTTTCAATTATTAATTTTTTTTGTTTTCCTATTTTATAATTTCCATGATATTTAATATCATTTAATTTAATATCAAAATAATTTATATTACAAATATCTATTGGTGTTAACATTTCAAAAAAACAATAAATATATACTCCGGAATCTTGATAATATTTTTCTGAAATTAAATAATTTTCTATATTTTGTATTTTTATTTGTAATTGTTTTAATATTGTTTCTTTTAAAGATTTTATATTTTGATTTAACTGTGGGTATATTAAATATAATTTTTTTCCACGTAATCTAAATTGTTTTTTTTGTATTTTTTTTGTATTCATATTTTTTTATATTAATTATCATTTTCAAAATTAAAGTTAATTTTTTCATCTGTTTTTATATTTTTTAATTTTTTTCTATTTTAAAATCTTTTGAAATTTCTTTATGTTTTTTAAAAAAATTAATCTTATCAGTATAATCTATAATCAATTTTACCCCAAAAAAACGTAAAAATAGACATTTTTTATTATTTTTTTAATTTTTTTACCAGTATGTGGTATTTAATTTTATTATTATTCATTATGAATAATAATAAAATTATTTAGTAATAAAATTATTAGTAAAATCAATTGCTAATGTATTTAATTTTTTATCTAATTCTTTAGAAATTTCTTTTTTAGTTAAAATTTCTTCTAAAATATTAGAATGATTAGTTTTAATAAAATTTAACCAATTATTTTCAAAAATTGAAACTTTATTTACTGCAATTTTATCTAAAAAACCACGCACTCCTAAATAAATGATTACAATTTGATCTTCAACAGATAATGGGATATTTAATCCTTGTTTTAACATTTCTGTTAATCTAACTCCTCTATTTAATTGTTGTTGAGTTGTTGCATCTAAATCTGAACCGAATTGAGCAAAAGCTTGTACCTCTCTAAATTGTGCTAATTCTAATTTCATAGTACCCGCAATTTGTTTCATAGCTTTAATTTGAGCTGAAGAACCAACACGACTTACAGATAAACCAACACTAATTGCAGGTCTTTGACCTTCATTAAATAATTCAGTTTCTAAGAAAATTTGTCCATCAGTAATCGAAATAACATTAGTTGGAATATAAGCAGAAACATCACCAGCTTGAGTTTCAATAATAGGTAAAGCAGTTAATGAACCACCACCAATTTTTCTATTCATTTTAGCAGCTCTTTCTAATAAACGAGAGTGTAAATAAAATACATCACCTGGATAAGCTTCTCTACCTGGAGGTCTTCTTAATAATAATGACATTTGTCTATAAGCTACAGCTTGTTTTGATAAATCATCATAAAAAATTACAGCATGTTTACCGTTATCTCTAAAATATTCACCTAAAGCACAACCTGTATAAGGTGCTAAATATTGCAATGGTGCTGAATCTGAAGCAGTTGCTGCTACAATAACAGAAAAAAACATTGCATTTTTTTCTTCTAAAGTTTTAGTTAATTCAGCAATAGTTGATCTTTTTTGACCTACACCTACATAAATACAATATAATTGATTATTTGTATCTTTTTTTAAATGAGGTTCTCTTTGATTAATTATAGTATCGATAGCAATTGAAGTTTTCCCTGTTTGTCTATCACCAATAATTAATTCCCTTTGTCCACGACCAATAGGAATTAAACTATCTACAGCTTTTAAACCAGTTTGTACAGGTTCTTTAACACTTTCTCTAGGCATAATACCTGGAGCTTTAACCTCTACTCTGCTTTCTAATTTACTATTAATTTGACCTTTACCATCAATAGGTTGTCCTAAAGCATCCACTACTCGACCTAATACTTCTGGTCCTACAGGAACACTAACAATAGATCCAGTTCTTCTTACAAAATTACCTTCTTGAATTTCCCTATCATTACTAAAAACAACAACACCAACTACATCAGGTTCTAAATTTAAAGCCATTCCTTTAATATTACCGTTATTAAATTCAACCATTTCACCAGCTTGAATTTTAGTTAAACCATAACATCTAGCAATACCATCACTCATTGAAAGAACAATACCTGTTTCTTGTAAACTTTTTTCATCTTTATATTTTTTAATATTTGATTCCAATATATATGATAATTCAATAGCCATACAGGTTATTAAATTATCATATTATAAAATAATTATAAAAAGTTATAATTATTAAAAATATATCAAATATATATTTTTATACCCTTTACGAGAATTGAACTCGTATCTTTGCCGTGAAAAGGCAATGTCCTAACCATTAGACTAAAAGGGCTTTTTATTAAATAAAAAAATATTTTATTTAATAAAAATAAGAAAAATCGATATGTATTAAAATTTTTGATACACTTTCATGCATACAACTTTCAAAAATTTTAGGATATAAACCTAATAAGAAAATATTTGCAATTAATATTAAATGTATTAAAAATTCTCGATAAGTTAAATCATAATAAATTTTTAAATAAATATTTTGAATATTACCGTAACAAATTCGATTATAAAATAATAAAGAATAAATACCACCTAAAAACATCCCAATTGTTGCAAAAATAGCTGTTGTAGTATTATCTTCAAAAATACCTGTTAAGATAAGAATTTCTCCTACAAAACTACTTGAACCTGGAATAGACATATTTGCTAATACATAAATAAATAATGCAATACAAAATAATGGCATTGTATGTGCTAAACCACCGTAATAATTAATAAAACGTGTATGATATCGATCATATAAACATCCAATTGAAAAAAATAATCCACTAGATACTAAACCATGACTAATCATTTGAATAATACTACCTTCTAAACCTTGAATAGTTAAAGAAAAGATTCCTAAAATAATAAAATTCATATGAGCAACTGAAGCATATGCAATAATACGTTTTAAATCTGTTTGTCTTATAGCTGTCAATGAAGCATAAATAACTGATATTAAACATAATACTAAAATATACGGTGTAAAATATAAAGTAGCTTTAGGAAATAAAGGAACTAAAAATCTTATCATACCATATGATCCTAATTTTAATAAAATACCTGCTAATAATACAGAACCTGCTGTAGGTGCTTCAACATGAGCTTCTGGTAACCAAACATGAAACGGTAACATTGGAACTTTAACAGCAAATGATAAAAAAAAAGCTAAGAAATATAATTTTTCATATGAAAAATTAAAATTACTATAATATAATATTTGATAATCTGTAGTACCGACGGTTAAAAATAAATGAATAATAGCAATAAACATAAATAATGAACCAGCTAAAGTATACATAAAAAATAAATAAGATGCTTTAATTTTACGCTCCCTTGATCCCCAAATACCAATAATTAAAAACATTGGAATTAATACACTTTCAAAGAAAATATAAAAAATAAGTATATCTAATACACTAAATGAAATAATTAAACAAAATTCTAGAATAAAATATAAAATAAAATATTCTTTTATATTTTTAGTAATAATTTCATAGCTTATTAACATACATATTGGAATCAAAAATGTTGTTAAAATTATAAAAAATAATGAAATACCGTCAAGACCTAAATAAAAATTAATATTAAATTGACTAATCCATTCTATTTTAAATAAATATTGAAAATTAGAAGTTGATTTATCAAATAAAATCCATAAAGGTAATGACATTAAAAAAATGAAAAAAGACATAAAAATACTAAAATTTTTTATAAATTTTTCATTTTTTACAAAAGATAATATAATAACTGCAATCAATGGCAAAATAAGTAAAAAAATTAATATAAACTTATTAAACATAAAAATTTAAATCAATTAAAATGGGCGAAAAATGGGACTTGAACCCATAACACTTAGACCCACAATCTAACACTCTACCTTTAAGTTATAATCGCCTTTTAAATTTTTCTTAAATAATATACAAAATTTAAAAAAGGTTGAACAACTAAATTATTTAAAGGTGGGTAATTTTGAGATAGTATTTGTTTTATTTTTAAATTAGAATAAATATTATTTTGAATACTTAAATAAATTAATTCAATTTTTTTAAAATTAGTTAAATTTTTAATTAAATTTAAATCATTATTTCCATAAATTATTAAAATAGAACCTTGTCCTTTTAATTTTGAAAAAATATGAGTAGTTAAATTTTGATTTAAAATTAAAGATTTATAATCTAATTTTTTAATATTTTTTTTTAAAGATATTATTTCGTTAATATTTAAATCATTATAACGAAATATATATATGTATTTATAAGTTTGTTTAATTTTTTGTAATTGATTTAATTTATATTTTTTCAAAAATTTAATTTTCTGTTTAAACATATTTTTTTTTATTAACGATCAATTTCACCAAATACTACATCTAAAGTACCAATAATTGTAACTACATCAGCAATCATATGATTTTTAGCTATAAAATCTAATGCTTGTAAATGTAAAAACCCTGGTGATTTAATTTTACATCTATAAGGTTTATTTGTACCATCAGATACTAAATAAACACCATATTCCCCTTTAGGTGCTTCAATAACAGTATAAGTTTCTCCACTATTTACACTAATATTTTCAGAATAATATTTAAAATGATGAATTAAAGATTCCATAGAGTTTTTAATTTGAGTTCTATTTGGATTAGTAATTTTTTTATCATCTAATTTTATAGGACCATTAGGAATTTTATTTAGTACTTGCAAAATAATTCTAATTGATTGTCGCATTTCTTCAATTCTAATTAAATAACGATCATAACAATCTCCATTTGTACCAACAGGTATATCAAAATCTAATTGATCATAAACTTCATAAGGTTGGGTTTTACGTAAATCCCATGAAATACCAGATCCACGTAACATTACTCCACTAAAACCTAAATTTAAAGCATCTTTAGCAGAAACTACACCAATATCAACTAATCTTTGTTTCCAAATTCTATTATTAGTTAACATTTCTTCAATCTCATCTAATCGTGTATTAAATTGTTCACAAAAAATATATATATCATTTAATAATCCTTTAGGTAAATCTTGATTAACACCCCCAGGTCTAAAATAAGCTGCATGCATACGTGCACCTGAAACTCTTTCATAAAATTCCATCAATTTTTCACGTTCTTCAAATCCCCAAAAATATGGTGTCATAGCTCCTACATCTAAAGCATGACAACAAACAGCTAATAAATGATTTAAAATACGTGTTATTTCGGAAAATAAAACTCTAATATATTGAGCACGTAATGGAATATCACAATTCAATAATTTTTCAATCGCTAAAACATATGCATGTTCTTGACACATCATTGAAACATAATCTAGTCTATCAAAATAAGGTAACGCTTGTAAATAATTTTTATATTCAATTAATTTTTCAGTACCTCTATGTAATAAACCTATATGAGAATCAGCTTTTTGAACTACTTCTCCATTTAATTCTAAAATTAAACGTAAAACACCATGAGCTGCTGGATGTTGTGGACCGAAATTTATAGAAAAATTTTTTATTTTTTTTAATGACATTTTTATTTATTTTTTATTTTAATTAAAATAAAATATTTATAAATTAATTTTTTTATAAATATATAGCATATATAGTAAGTAAATATTTTAAAAATATTTATTTCTTTTATTACATTATGATTTTTCAGGAAATTTTTAATAATAATTTTGAAATTATTATTCCCGAATTTTTTTTAACAACTATTTTATTAATTTTATTATTATTTGGAGTTTTTTATAAAAAAAATCAAAATATGCAAAAAATTTTGATTATTAAAAATATTACTACTATAATAATATATTTATTATTAATTCTTTTAATATTAACATTAAATATAACAAATATTTCAAATAATATTTTAAACGGTGTATTAATTATTAATAATTTTACACAATTTATTAAAGTAATTTTAATTTTATCAACAATTTTTTGTTTTTTAATACAACAAAAATACTTAATACAACAAAAAATAAATTCATATGAAATTAATATCTTAATGTTAATATCATTACTAGGTTTAATGTTATTAGTATCTTCAAATCATTTAATTACTTTATATTTAGCAATAGAACTACAAAGTTTAAGTTTTTATATTTTAACATCAACTCAAAAACAATCAATATTATCAATTGAAGCTGGATTAAAATATTTTATTTTAGGGTCAATTGCTTCAGGTTTTATTTTATTCGGTTCTTCAATAATTTATGCTATTACAGGTTCTTTAAATTTTAATAATATTTTTTTAATATTATCTAATATAAATTTTTTAGAAAATATTAATATTTTAATAAGTTTATCTTATGGATTAATTTTTATTTTAGTTGGTATTTTATTTAAAATTGGTGCTTCTCCTTTTCATTTCTGGTTACCGGATGTATATGAAGGTGCTCCTAATAATATTTCTAGTTTTTTTGCTATTGTACCTAAAATTGCTTTTATTGGTATTTTAATTCGTTTATTTTTTGAAATTTTTTTTAATATTTCATATTTTTTTGAAATTTTTTTTTATATTATTTCATTTTTATCTATGTTAATAGGTGCATTATCTGCATTACAACAAAAAAAAATTAAAAGATTATTAGCTTATAGTTCTATAAGTCATGTAGGTTTTATTTTAATAGGATTTACTTCAAATATGTTAAATAATATTCCATTTATTTTATTATATGTTATTATTTATATTATAACAAGTATTAATTTATGGACTTCATATTTATCTTTAAATATAAATCATAAACCAATTAAATATTTAACAGATTTATCAAATATTTATACTATTAATAAATTAATTGCTGTTATTATTATTTTAAATATTTTCTCATTAGCTGGTATACCCCCATTAGCTGGTTTTTTTTCAAAATTATTTATATTTTTTTCAGCTATTAAAAATAATTATTTTAGTTTAGTTTTTTTTGGTATTATTATAAGTGTTTTAAGTTCTTTTTATTATTTAAAAATAATAAAAATTATTTATTTTGAAAAAATATTACGAAAAATGTATATCTCAAAAATAAATAAAATGCAAAGTATAGTATTATTAATTAATACTCAATTTATTTTATTTTTATTTATTTTCCCTAATATTCTATTAGTAAATTTAAACAAAATTTATTTATATTTATTAATATAATATTAAGTCTGGATAGCTCAGTTGGTTAGAGTAAAAGACTGAAAATCTTTGTGTCGGTGGTTCAAATCCACCTCCAGACAATTTTTATTATTAAAAATATGTATCTTTTAAGAATAACTTTTAACTCATTTCAAAAAATAAAACAACTTAAACAAAATTTATTAAAATTAAAAAAAATTAATAAATTAAAAAATATTCAAATACATGGAATATTTCAAACAAAAAATAAAAATAAAATTTTTACTGTATTAAAATCACCTCATGTAAATAAAAAAGCGCGTGAACATTTTATAATTAAAAATTATACACCAAAAATTGATATAAAATTTAAAAATATTTTTCAGTTATTAAATTTTCTAATTTTAATTAAAAAAATTTTTTCTGAAAATATATTAATGAATATTAAAATTATAAAAAAAAATTAAAGTTATGCTTATAGCTTAATTGGATAAAGCGTTAGATTGCGGATCTATAAAATGAAAGTTCGAGTCTTTCTAAGCATAGTTTTTATTTTGAAGTATAGCCAAGTGGTAAGGCCTCCGTTTTTGGTACGGAAAATCAAAGGTTCGAATCCTTTTACTTCAAAGGGCCTATAACTCAGTTGGTTAGAGTATACGCCTGATAAGTGTAAAGTCAGTAGTTCAAATCTACTTAGGCCCATAGAATAATTAGCTCAATTGGTAGAGTATTTCGTTTACACCGAAAATGTTAGCGGTTCGAGTCCGTTATTATTCAATTATTAAAAAATAATATGTCAACAATTAATCAATTATTTTTAAGAAAACAAAAACGTTTAGAAAAAAAAAAAAGAAATAAAAGTCCCGCTTTAAAACAATGTCCACAACGTAAAGGTATCTGTTTAAAAGTTTATAATACAACCCCTAAAAAACCAAATTCTGCTATGCGTAAAGTAGCAAAAGTACACTTATCGAGTAGATATACAATAATTACATATATTCCAGGTATTGGTCATACTTTACAAGAACATTCCATTGTATTAATTCGAGGAGGTCTTGTAAAAGATTTACCTGGAGTAAAATATCATGTAATTCGAGGTAAATATGATTTATTAGGGATTTATTCACGAAAAACATCAAGATCAAAATATGGAACTAAAATACGAAGAGTATAAAATAAAAAAATTATTTATAAATATATTATTAAAAAAAGGTAAAAAAACCTGTTCAGAAAATATATTTAAAAATATTTTAATTAATTTAAAAAAAACTACAAAACAAAAACCTAATTTTATTTTATTTAAATCAATTGATAATTTATTACCTAAATTAAAAGCTATTAGTATTCCTAATAAAAAAAGAAATACAAAAAAAAAAAAAGATAGATATTTTTTAATGCTTTTAAATGAAGATAAACAAATTAAAAAATCAATATCTTGGTTACTTTTAAATGCAAATTTAAAAAATATAACAAATGAAATTATTCAAACTTCAAAAAATAAAAGTAAAACAATTAATACAAAAAAACAGTATTATAAAAATATAAAAAAATTAAAATTTAATCTTATTTTTGATTAAATTTTTTAAATTATTTATCAATAAATAATTAATTATTACAAATTCTTTAATTCTTATGAAAAATTATTATTATATTAATAAAAAAAATTTACAAATTGAAACAACAACAGAAAATGATTCTAATATCAATAAATTTCAAAATGATCTAAAATTTTTAAAAGAAATTTCTAAAAATTCACAAAATACTCAAAACCATCCATATCATTTAGTAGATCCTAGTCCATGGCCTTTTGTAATTTCATTTGGACTTTTTTTTTTAACTTTCGGTGGTGCTATGTATTTTCATGGTTATATTGGTAGTAATCTTTTAACTTTAACAGGTTTTTTAATGGTTATTTTAACTATGTATACATGGTTTCGTGATATAGTTCGAGAAGCTGTATATGAAGGTCAACATACTAAACAAGTACAATTAGGTTTAAGAAATGGTATGCTTTTATTTATTTTTAGTGAATTATTATTCTTTGTTAGTTTTTTTTGGGCTTTTTTCCATTCTGCTTTAGCACCAACACCTGAGATTGGATCATTATGGCCACCATTAGGTATTGAAACTGTTAATGCTTGGGGGATTCCATTATTAAATACTATAATTTTATTATCATCTGGTGCTACTATTACATGGGCACATCATGCAATAGTTTTTGGTGATAGAAAAAATGCAATTTTAAGTTTAATTATTACTATTTCATTAGCTTTTTTTTTTACATTAATTCAAGCTTATGAGTATATTGAAAGTACTTTTTCAATTTCAGATAGTATTTATGGTACTACTTTTTTTTTATTAACAGGTTTTCATGGTATACATGTTATTGTAGGTACTATTTTTATTATAGTAAGTACTATAAGATTAATTAATCACCATTTTACAAAACAACACCATTTCGGTTTTGAAGCTGCTGCATGGTACTGGCATTTTGTTGATGTTGTTTGGTTATTTTTATTTGTAGCTGTTTACTGGTGGGGCGGTAATTAATTTATATTTAATAAATTAACAATTTTTATGTTTAGTCCTTTAGAACAATTTGAAATTTTACCTATTTTTCAAATACCTTTTGTATTTACTAATGCTTCTTTAATTTTAATAATAGGTTTAAGTTATTTATACATTTTTACATGTATTAAAACTAAATTTATTCCAACACGTTTTCAACAAATTTTTGAAATGATTTTTAATGTTACTATTGAATTAACTTATTCAAGTATAGGAAAAGCTGGTAAATATTTTGTTTCATTAATTTTTGTTGTTTTTTTTTTTATTTTATTATGTAATTTAATCGGAATGGTTCCATATAGTTTTACTGTAACTAGTCATTTAATTATTACTTTTACTTTAGCATTAACTATTTATGTAGGTTTTAATATAATTGGTATCAAAAAACATAAATTAAATTTCTTAAATTTATTATTACCAAGCGGTGCAAGTATCGCATTAGTTCCTATTTTAGTACCTATTGAATTAGTTTCATATATTTTCCGTGTTATTAGTTTACCTGTACGATTATTTGCAAATATGATGGCTGGACATACTTTATTAAAAGTAATTGCAGGATTTGCTTGGACTATGTTAAATGTAAATAGTTTTATTTTTATGGCACATTTTATTCCTTTAATAATTATTGTTTTATTAGTTGGTTTAGAAATTGCAGTAGCTTTAATTCAAGCTTATGTTTTTACTATTTTAACATGTATGTATATTAATGATGCATTAAATTTACACTAATAAATATTAAAATATAATATTATATGGAAAAGTAGCTCAGTTGGTTAGAGTGGTAGCTTGTCACGCTATAGGTCGCGGGTTCAAGTCCCGTTTTTTCCGTTTAATTATATTATATTTTAAAAAATTTCTATAAATATGTTATTAAATTATTCAAATATTTTTATATTTTTAATATTAAGTTTATTTTTATCCATTTTAATTTTCATTTTATCTTTTGGATTAATTAAACAAAAAGATGATTTAGAAAAGTTAACAGCTTATGAATGTGGATTTAATCCTTATGATGATGCTCGAAAAGTTTTTGATGTAAAATTTTATTTAGTAGCTATTCTTTTTATTATTTTTGATTTAGAAGCTGTCTTTGTTTTTCCTTGGGTTTTAACTTTAAGTTCAAATTTTTCATGGGGATTTTGGACTATGATTGAATTTTTAGTTGAATTAGTTATAGGTTTTATTTATATTTGGTGTAGTGATGCTTTAGAATGGTAAAATTTTAAAAATATAAATAGAAGTTATTGTTATTTTTTTAATAAATTCAAATTATTGAATTTATTAAATCTCCTTAATATAAAAAATATTTGATTTTTTAATATCTTTTAATTTTAATATAAGTAATATATTAAATTACTTATATTAAAATTAAATTCGTTATTATTTAGTATTATAACGTACTAAATATGCTTCAAATTTACCTAAAAACGGTATAATTATTATAAAAAAAAAGAAATAATAAATCATACTTATAATACCGATTTCAGTATAAGGATATTCAACAGGACATTGTCCAATCCAACCTAATATTAAAAATGCTATAACTAATAACCAATAACAAACTTTAAAAATAGGTCTAAAAGCTGTACTTCGAATTTCAGATGAATTTGTAAAAGGTATAGTTAATAAAATAACTAATGAACCAAACATAGCAACAACTCCACCTATTTTATTTGGAATAGATCGTAAAATTGCATAAAAAGGTAAAAAATACCATTCAGGAACAATATGTAAAGGTGTCTTCATAGGGTTAGCTTCGATATAATTATCTGGATGACCTAAAGTATTAGGATAATAAAAAATAAAAATAAAAAAAACTAAAAATAATACCATTAAACCAAATAAATCTTTTGTATAAAAATAAGGATAAAAAGGGATATTTTCAGTTTTTAATGTAATACCTAATGGATTATTAGAACCAACTTCATGTAATAAAATTAAATGAATTAACACAGCACCTACTATTACAAAAGGAAGAGTAAAATGTAAACTAAAAAAACGATTTAATGTAGGATTATCAACAGCAAATCCACCCCATAACCAATCAACAATATCTTTCCCTATTAAAGGAATTGCAGAAAATAAATTAGTAATAACAGTTGCACCCCAAAAACTCATTTGTCCCCAAGGTAAAACATAACCCATAAAAGCAGTAGCCATCATTAAAATAAAAATAATTACACCTGAACACCATATAGCCTCTCTAGGAGTTATATAAGAACCATAATATAAACCTCTAAAAATATGTACATATACTACAATAAAAAAAAAAGATGCACCATTTGCATGTGTATATCTAATTAACCAACCATTATTTACATCTCTCATAATATGTTCAACACTATTAAAAGCTAAATCAATATGTGGTGTATAATGCATTGCTAAAAAAATACCAGTTAAAATTTGTACTACTAACATAATACCGGCTAACGAACCAAATCCAAAAAAATAATTTAAATTAATAGGAGTAGGATAATCTATTAAATGATTATTAATAACTGCAAATAATGATTTTTTATTCCATCTCATAATATGAAATGAAAAATTACCTAAAAACAAAAATAATTAATAAATTATTATGTATGTATTTTTTTATCCCAAGGATTATTAAATTCAAATAATCTATATTGTTGAGATAAATTAATAGGTTCATAAACAACTCTTTTTTTTAATTCATTATAAAAAACTTCTAAAAAACCGCTTAAAGGGAAATCTTTACGTAAAGGATGTCCTTCAAAACCATAATCAGTTAAAATTCTTCTTAAATCAGGATGATTTAAAAAAAAAATACCAAACATATCCCAAACTTCTCTTTCACACCAATTAGCTGCTTTATATATTTTAATAATAGAATCTATAGGTTGTAATTCATTAATTGTTATTTTAATTTTTAAACGACTATTAAAACGAATACTTAATAAATTATAAATAATTTCAAAACGTTTTTCTTTACTAATATAATCTACAGCACAAATTTCTGATAATATTTTAAATTGACTATTTGTATGATTTTTAAGAAAAAATAAAATAGGAATTAATTTATTTGAAGAAATATTAATACATAATTCATTTTTGTATAAAGTATAATTTATTATAGGTAAAATTTGTAATAAATATTGACTAAATTTTTTTAAAATTTTCATAAATAAAAAATAAATATAAATATTAAATTTATATATTATATTAAAAAAATAAATAATTTTATTTTTTAAATTATTTGTATATATAAAGCGATTGCTTCAGTTAACGCAAAACCTAAAATAGCAGTTCTCATTAATTCTTGTTGTAAAGAAGGGTTTCTTGAAATACCTATAATTAAAGAACCAAAAACGTTACCGATACCAATACCAGCACCAATTAATCCTAAAGTAGCTAATCCTGCACCTAAAAATTTAGAAGCTTGTAATAACATAAATGTATTATCAATTTTGGAATTATTTAAAATATCTTAAAGAATATATTTTTTTTAATAATTATAATTTAACAAGAAAATTATACCATTAACATTTTAAAATTATTATAAGTAAAAATATCGTTTTGTAGTTTTTTTTTTAATAATTATTATATATATATAATAATTATTAAAAGAATATTATCAAAGATTAATTTTTAATTTTTTTACCGTATACTAAAGTTACGTATACAATATAAAAAAAAAATAAAGCTGAAAAAAATGATATATAAGAACCAAAACTACTTACAGCATTCCAACCACTCATAGCATCAGGAAAATCTGGAATTCTTCTAGGCATACCTGCTAAACCTAAAAAATGCATTGGAAAAAAAGTAACATTTACTCCAATAAAGAATAACCAAAAATGAATTTGACCTAAAACTTCTGGATATCTACGACCAGAAATTTTTCCAATCCAAAAATAAAATCCAGTAAATATACCAAAAACAGCACCCATAGATAAAACATAATGGAAGTGTCCTACAATATAATAAGTATCATGTAATGCAATATCTAAACCTGAATTAGACATAGCTACACCAGTTACTCCACCCATAACAAATAATAAAATAAAACCTAAAACAAATAATAATGGTGTTTCAAATTTTAAAGAACCACCCCATAAGGTTGCTAACCAACTAAATATTTTAATACCTGTTGGTACCGCAATAATCATAGTAGCTGCAGAAAAATAAGCTCTTGTATCTACATCTAAACCAACTGTAAACATATGATGTGCCCATACAATTGAACCTAATAAACCAATAGATAACATTGCATAAACCATTCCTAAATAACCGAATACATTTTTTTTAGCAAAAGCAGCAGAAACTTGACTAATAATACCAAATGCTGGTAAAATTAATACATAAACTTCTGGATGACCAAAAAACCAAAATAAATGTTGATATAATACTGGATCACCTCCACCAGATGGATCATAAAAAGAAGTATTTAAATTTCTATCTGTTAATAACATAGTAATTGCTCCAGCTAATACAGGTAAAGTTAATAATAAAAGAAATGCAGTAATTAATATAGACCATACGAATAAAGGTAATCTATGAAAACTTAAACCAGGAGCTCTCATATTATAAATAGTTGAAATAAAATTAATAGCACCTAATAAAGAAGAAATACCTGATAAATGTAAACTAAAAATCGCTAAATCTACAGAAGGACCTGAATGTGCTTGTACACTAGATAATGGGGGATAAACAGTCCAACCAGTACCAGCACCAGATTCTACAATAGCTGATGAAACTAATAATAATAAAGCTGGAGGTAATAACCAAAAACTTATATTATTCATACGAGGAAATGCCATATCAGGAGCACCTATCATTAAAGGTACAAACCAGTTACCAAACCCACCAATTAAAGCAGGCATAACTAAAAAAAATACCATAATAAAAGCATGTGCTGTAACAACAACATTATATAATTGATGATTACCCATAAAAATTTGATTACCAGGTTGTGCTAATTCCATTCTAATTAAAAGAGATAGTGTTGTACCTACAACACCAGCAAAAGCACTAAAAATTAAATATAAAGTTCCAATATCTTTATGATTTGTTGAAAAAAGCCATCTTGTTGACCATTTATTTATATTTTGAAAATTCATTTTTTAATATTTTTTTTAATTTATTTTAAAAGCAAAATTAGATATATATATTTATTAAAAAAAGCGTTGGATTTTTTTATTTTATTTATTAAAAAATTGTTTAATTTTATTAATTATTTGCTTAATATCAGTAAATAATAATAATATTAAAAAAGTTATACCAATGATTTTAAATATCATAAATTTTTTAATTATTATGCATTAAAATCAAAATTAATTTTATTTTTTAACCAAATTAAATAATCTTCTAATGATACAGCTTCTACTACAATAGGCATAAATCCATGATTTACTCCACAAATTTCACTACATTGTCCATAAAAAACACCTTCTCTTTTAATAAACATAGAAGTTTGATTTAAACGACCTGGACAAGCATCTAATTTAATACCTAATGAAGGAATAGCCCATGAATGTAATACATCTGATGCAGTAATTAATACTCTAATATGACTATTAGTTGGAACTACTACACGATTATCTACTTCTAAAAGTCTAAATTGACCTATTGCTAAATCATCTTCTTGTACCATATAACTATCAAAAATTAAAGGTTCATCTGAAAATTCTAAATTATCTGAATATTCGTAACTCCAATACCATTGACTACCTATTACTTTTAAAGTAATAATAGGATCAATTACTTCATCCATTGAATATAATAATGCAAAAGATGGAACTGCAACTGTTAATAAAATTAAAGCTGGAATAGATGTCCAAATAATTTCAATAGTAGCACCATGTACAACAGTTGATGGGATTTTATTTTTTTTTTCATCAAAAAGAGTAATAACTCTAAATAACATCCAACAAACAAATACTGTAATCATAATTAAAAAAAACATTAAATCATGATGAAAGTTAATAATACCCTCCATAACCGGAGTTGCTGGATCTTGAAAACCTAATTGCCAAGGTTCTGCCATATCTAAAAAAGTAAATTGATTATTTATATAATTTATTATTGTCATAATATTGTTTAAATTTATTTTTTATTTTTTAATATATACAAAATTAGGTATTTTTGAATTATAAAAATTCAAAAAATATAAAAAATATTATTTATATTTTTTAAGAAAAATAATTAAATGTTTATCTTTCTTAAATAATATAAAATTTTTAAAAAATATTTTTTTAATAACTTTTACATAAAATTATTAAATTTATCTTTAATATCATATTTTATTAATTTTTATAAAATTTAATAAAATATTATAAATCTAAATTTAAATTCCCTTTTGTTAAAAAGTATTTTAAATAAAATTTTATTTTTATAACTTGAATTTAATTAATTTCAGATTTTATAAAATTTTTTTGATTTATAATATTTTATTAAATAAAAACAGGAAAAATGGGACTTGAACCCATAACAATAATTTTGGAGACTATGATTTTACCAATTAAACTATTTTCCTTAGATTTTGAAAATTAATTTAAGAATGTTTTAAAGATCTCTTCCAGACACAGGTTCCCCTACGACTACCTTGTTACGACTTCATCAAAGTTACTAATTACTTTTTAGGAATTTTAATTCATTTAATATAAATTATAAATTATTATAATTAAAAAATTAGATAATAATATTAAATAATTAAAAATTATTTTAAAAATAATCAACTTCCCTGATGTGACGGGCGGTGTGTACAAAGTCCAGTAACATATTCACCGCAGCATGCTGTTCTGCGATTACTAGCGATTCCAACTTCATAAGGGCGAGTTTCAGCCCTTAATCCGAACTAAGATAATTTTTAAAGATTTGCTCCAATTTTTATCATTATTGCCTCTCATTGTGATTATCATTGTAGCACGTGTGTAGCCCAACTCATAAGGGCCATGAAGACTTGACGTCATCCCCACCTTCCATTAACCTATCATTAATTTTTTTGTTAGAGTACTTTTATTTTATTAAATAAATTAGCAACTAACAATAGGGGTTGCGCTCGTTAAAGGATTTAACCAAACATTTCACAACACGAGCTGACGACAGCCATGCAACGCCTGTTTTTTATATAATATTTTATATAAAAATTAGCAAGAGTTGGTAAGGTTCTGCGCGTATTATCGAATTAAACCACATGCTCCACCGCTTGTGTAGACTCCCGTCAATTCCTTTGAATTTCAATCTTGCGATTATACTTTTCAGGCGGAGTGCTTAACGCGTTAGCTGTTATATCTAAAAATTCTAAATATTAGCACTCATCGTTTACAGCATGGACTACCGGGGTATCTAATCCCGTTCGCTACCCAAGCTTTCGTTTCTCAGTGTCAGTATATACCCAGATAATTGCCTTCGCCATAGATCTTCCTTCTATTATCAACGTATTTTATCACTCCAATAGAAATTCCATTATCCTCTATTTATACTCCAGTTTATTAGTTTTGAAAAAATGTATAAAGTTGAGCTTTAATTTGTTTCTTTCAACTTAAAAAACCACCTACAAACCCTTTACGCCTAATCATTCCGAATAATGCTCGCTCCTCCCGTATTACCGCGGCTGCTGGCACGGGTATTAGCCGGAACTTCTTTTTTAAGTACTGTCATTTTCCTCCTTAATGAAAGAGCTTTACAACCTAATTAGCCGTCATCACTCACTCGGTATTGCTGGATCAAGCTTTCGCTCATTGTCCAAAATTCCCCACTGCTGCCTTTAAAAAAGTTTGGGCCGTGTCTCAGTCCCAATGTGGCTGATCATTCTTTCAAACCAGCTAAAGATAATAGGCTTGGTAGTCTTTTAAACTACCAACTACCATAATCTTGCGCAAACTCATCTTTTAACGTTAAAAAACTTTAATATATTTATTCCGAATTTTTATATAAATAATTATTCCGAATTAAAAGGTAGATAATTCACGTGTTACTCACCCGTTCGCCATGTTTTAAAAACATTCAACTTGCATGTGTTAAGCATACCGATAGCATTTATTCTGAGCCAGGATCAAACTCTATTTAATTTTTATATTAATTATTTAATATATATTTTTAAAATAACAAAAAATTTTAATTTTAATAATATAACATTCTTATATTAATTTTCATTTTATATTGTCTTAAAGGATAGAAAATTTTTATTTTTTTATTTAAAAATATATATTAAATAATTAATATAAATTTGTTTATATTTTATTGATTATATTGAGTTTTTTAATAAAAAATTTATATATTTAAAATTATCAAAAATGTATAATTATTTGAATTTATTATGTAATAATCTAAGAAGAACAAATATTTTTAAATAAAAAATCAATATAATAAATATTTTTTTTATATTATATTTTTGGAGAAAGCAGGATTCGAACCTACGTAGAAATTATTTCAACAAATTTACAGTCTGCCGCCTTTAACCACTCAGCCATTTCTCCTTATAAAATATAATGTGATTAGTGGGACTCGAACCCACAATATTTGCTTGGAAGGCAAATGATTTACCAATTAATCTATAATCACATATAATATAAAATAAATGTCAATTCTTTTATTATTCCCTTATTAATATTAATGGAAATACCAAATACTGCCTTTGGGTCCATTTATAATATAAATATTAAAGCAAAAAAAGGGATTCGAACCCTCAACATTAACCTTGGCAAGGTTATACTCTACCATTGAGCTATTTTTGCTAATAAATTATTTTTTTATTAAAAATAGTGAATTTAATAATAAAAATAATTCATTATTATTTTTTGCATTTGTATGAATAGATATATCTATTGGTGGTATATCTTTAAATTTTAAAAATTCAGTTTTTAATTCAAAAAAATGTAAAACATTTTGAATTTGAAAATTAAAAATGTTTTTATTTATAAAATTAAAATTTATTTTAGTTAAATTTGGTAAAATAAAAATTAAAAGTTTTTCTAAAAAAATAAAAATATTTTTTTTTCTTAAAGTTATTTTACAACCTATAATTGAATTTTTTTTTATTTTTAAAAAAATATTATTTTTTTTAGATTTTGTTATTATTGGTTTTTGATTTGTTATTAATTTTAAAAGTAAAATTATATTAATTAATTTTTTTTTTTCGATATTTGCATTTTTAAAACCAATATTTAAACAAATTTTAGTGATTTTTGAAATTTCAAATATATTTTTAAAATTTAATTTTGTTAAAAGATCGTAAATAGTAATATTTTGATAATGATTTTGTAAATTTTTTTCCATAGATTTTTATAAAATATTTGAAGCTAATGATAAAATTTTGAAATTTTTTTGTTTTCTAAATTCAGAAGTAATTGGACCAAATATACGTGTCCCTAAAGGTTTATTTTGATTATTTAAAATAATTATACAATTTTTATCAAATTTTATTATATTACCTATTGTACTTTTTTTTTGATATGTTGTATGAATAATTAAAGCTTTAAATAAATCACCTTTAACTATTTTAATTTTTTTTTTTTGATTTAAACGTAATTTTTTTGCAGAAATTAAGATTGTATCCCCAATTTTTCCTACTTTTTTTTTATAAATTTTTATACATTGTCCTATTTTAATACCACTATTATCGTTTACTTTTAATTTAGTTTGAACTTGAATCATAAATTATATTAATGAAATGATGAGAGCAGGACTTGAACCTACATCTTCAGATTATGAGCCTGATAAGTTACCTATTACTCTATCTCATCTTATTACCGATTTTCGGAAGAAAAGGATTTGAACCTTTGATCTTCTGTTCCCAAAACAGATGCATTAGCCAGACTATGCTACCTTCCGTTTTAAAATAATATTAGTAATCGTTTTTGTATTTAAAAAAAATAATAATGATGGTAGGATTTGAACCTACAACATTAGGATTATGATTCCCACGCTCTACCATTAAACTACATCATCTTATTAATTATTAAGAAAATAAGTCGAAGTGGGATTTGAACCCACGAGTTAATAAATTAACTGATAGTTTAGCAAACTACTGCCTTAAACCTGACTTGGCTATTCGACCTAAAATATAAAACTTCTTTGATAGGATTTGAACCTACAACCTAATGGTTAACAGCCATTTGCTCTACCATTGAGCTACAAAGAAATAATTATATTTTAATTTTTAAAACTTTTAGTATTTTTAAGCTAAATATTTTACAACACTTACACTTAAAACCTATTAATGTAATCGTCTTTTACAGTTTTTATATGAAAAATTTTTAAGAATGGTTTCTTACTTAGATGCTTTCAGTAATTATCCAAAATAAATTTAGCTACTCGGCGATGCCTTTTAACAACCGATACACCAGAGATTTACCCTTCTCGGTCCTCTCGTACTAGAGTTAGATTCTTTCATTTTTCAAAATATCTATAGAAGATAGGAACCAAACTGTCTCACGACGTTCTAAACCCAACTCACGTACCACTTTAATCGGCGAACAGCCGAACCCTTGGAACCTTCTTCAGCTCCAGGATGTGATGAGTCGACATCGAGGTGCCAAACGACTCCGTCGATAGGAGCTCTTAGGAGTCATCAGCCTGTTATCCCCGGAGTACCTTTTATCCGTTGAGCGATAATCTTTCCACAAAGAATTATCGGATCACTATGACCGACTTTCGTCCCTGTTTGATATGTCTATCTTACAGTCAAGCAAGCTTTTACCATTATGCTCTACAATTGATACTATTATCCAATTTGAGCTTACCTTTGTACACCTCCGTTACTCTTTAGGAGGTGACCGCCCCAGTCAAACTACCAACCATACAATGTCTATTTAAAAAAATATTAGTTATTTATTATAATAAGAGTGGTATTTCAAGAATATCTAAACAATTTACTAGCGTAAAGGTCTAAACGATTACCACTTATACTACACATATTAGATAAAATAACAATATAAAGATGTAGTAAAGGTTCACGGGGTCTTTCCGTCTAACTATAGAAAATCCGCATCTTCACGGATAATTCAAATTCACTGAGTCTATATTGGAGACAGCGGGGATGTCGTTACACCATTCATGCAGGTCGGAACTTACCCGACAAGGAATTTCGCTACCTTAGGACCGTCAGAGTTACGGCCGCCGTTTACTGGGACTTCCATTTAATGCGCAAACATCTCCTTTTAATCTTCCAGCACCGGGCAGGTGTCAGACCCTATACATCATGTTACCATTTAGCAGAGTCCTAAGTTTTTATTAAACAGTCGCAACCCCCTATTTTGTGACACCTCATTATTTTTTTTAATAATTAGGTACTTTTTATCCCGAAGTTACAAAGTCATTTTGCCGAGTTCCTTCAATATAGTTCTCTCATTCACCTTAGTCTACTCGACCTATCCACCTGTGTCGGTTTAGGGTACGGTTTTTAATTAAAAAAGTTATTTCCTGAAAAATTAAAATTTTTGTCACTTTTTTAAAAAAATTTAATTTAAAAATTATCCCATCAAAATTTGCTTTCGTCAAATCTTTCTTAGGGGCCGTTTCACTCTATGCAATACATCTTAACATAGAAACCCTTGGATTTACGGTGATAACGATTCATATGCGTTATTTTTTGTTACTAATGCCAGCATTTTCTTTTCTGATATCTTCAATATATTTCACAATATATCTTTATTAACATACAGAATGTTCCGCTACCGTTTTATATAAAATAAAACTTGCCGCTTCGGTAAATTTCTTAAGTCTCGATACATTTTAGGCGCAAAAAAACTAGACCAATGAGCTATTACGCTTTCTTTAAAGGATGGCTGCTTCCAAGCCTACCTACTGGTTGTAATCATTTTTTCACTTCCTTTTTCACTTAGAATATTATTTAGAGACCTTAGCGATCAATCTGGGCTGTTTCCCTCTTGACAAAAGACCTTAGCGCCTAATGTCTGTCTATTTAAATCACTTTTTTTTGTATTCGGAGTTTCCAAGAATTTAGTAAGTTTTTACGCCCCCTAGCTCAATGAGTGCTCTACCCCAAAAAAAGATTTTAAATGCTCTACTTCAATAGATTTCGCGGAAAACCAGCTATCTCTGAGTTTGATTAGCCTTTCACTCCTAACCACAAATCATCTCCATATTTTGCCACATATGTGAGTTCGATCCTCCAAATAGTTTTACCTATTTTTCAATCTGTTCATGGTTAGATCACTCAGTTTCGGGTCTTATTTATATAACTAAAAAGCTTTTTAAAACTTGATTTATCTACGCCTACTTTATTAAATTAAGCTTGCTATAAAAATAAACTTGCTGGCCCATTATGCAAAAGGTACACTGTCACTTTTTAAAAAAGTTCCAATTGATTATTAACATTAAGTTTCAGAATTGTTTCAAACTCAAAAGTTCTTTTTCACCTTTCCTTTACAGTACTTGTTCACTATCGATCATTAATTCTTAAAAGGTTTTGAGGGTGGTTCCCCAATATTCAAAAAAGATTACACATACCTCTTTTTACTATAATAAAATTAATAATTATTCTACAGGACTTTCACCTTTTTAAGTAAATTTTTCAAAATTTTTCAAATAATTTTTTTCTTATTTTATAAACCTAATATCCATTTTCATTCGTCATTACTAACGGAATCTCGTTTGATTTTTTTAACAGTTACTTAGATATTTCAATTCACTGCTTTTAAAATTTTCACAAAGAAAAAGTTTTCTTTAGGAAATCTATATTTCAAAATATAATAAAATTTAATATAGCTTTTCGCATTTTTTACGTCCTAAAAATTAAATTAATGCCAAGGCATCCACTTAATGCTTTTATTATTTATACTTAAACCATTTAAATGGTTTAAAT